CTAACAATAATGGAATTTCTTCTATTCAGATTACGAAATGACATGAAATTGTATCTAACTCCTGAATAGGAACAGAGGAATAAAGACAATTTTCTATTCAAATTGGAATTTTTATAATAGAAAAAAAGGTCAAATCAAAAAATGAATAAAGAATTGCTAAATGCCACTTAGACTTAGGGAGTTTTGCATATTTAGAGATAATATAAAAAAATTGATTCAATTGAAACTATTATTATGATATTCTCTATTCCAATCATTAGATAACAGAACAAGAAATGAATTGAAAATTCGATTTGTTTGCTGAGATAAAGAAAGAATCATATATATATATAGAGTTAATATCTTTTTATTACTTCACTTATGAATCTTAATAAAATTAAGATTCGCAGCAAAGAGAAATTTCATCTCGCAGGAAATCGCTTTGAGTCCACGAAATAGGATCAATCAAACAAAGCGGGTGACATAGTAATGAATAGGGCTTGCTTGTATTTATTAAATACATGTACCTAGATAACTATATTATACATATCTATAGATATGTTAGATATGTTTCCTCCTTCTTTTTTATTGAAGGTGGAGTCGAGACCGCACATACCGCACTATAGCTAAATTGTTATTTTCTAGTCTCCTATTCAAGGAAAAAGAAAATGGAAGCACGGTGATTTACTGAGAATTTGATATGGGGATCATATCATATAGGGGGAAGATGGTCGATTAGCTATTTGGATAAGCATTTCTGCTCAGGGGTTTCCATCGAATTTGAATTGCAAACAAAATGGAAATTGTATGGAAAGGTTTATTGAAAAGACTTAATATGGGTTAGTTTAGTTAACTAACCATATATCAATTTATATATTATTAGCTTATATATCTATTAATAGCTTATTAATAGATCTATTTTCTTATATTATTATCTATATAATATTCTATATTATATATATATACTAGGGGTTCTAAAATAGGGATTAGGAATCTAAAATTGTCAATTCAAATACGAGAATCAGTCATCAATTTCAAGTTACATTTCATAGTTAATGGTTCCAATTTGCCCCGACTTATGGACTTTGGTAACGGAAAAATCACATTAAGTTTTTTTTTAATATACAAAAAAATGAGAGGGAAAGTTTTTGGATATTTATGTTTTTAGATACTATCCATAGAAACATATAACCAAAGGAATGGACCCAATACAAAAAAACAAAAAACGATGGGTTTATTTCGGGAAAGGGATTACCGAAAATGGGATTCAAAATGAAAAATCCAAGTGAAATAAAAAAGAAAGAAATTAAAGATAAAGAATGGCACATCCCAGCCAAAGAAAGAGAGACTATTCTCATCTATTTCGTAAGGGATTCTTTTTGTTTGGCGACATGGCCGAGCGGTAAGGCGGGGGACTGCAAATCCTTTTTCCCCAGTTCAAATCTGGGTGTCGCCTGATCAACAAAAAGGAGAAAATCTTGTATTTGATTTGTCGGATATAACTCGATTAGTTTTTCTCGAGCATAAGCAAACGTAGGAAAAGGCCTTTGGATACTTGCTTGATTCTAAACATCTGGAAATTCCGTTTTCTAAACCAAAAGTGCTAGAAATGCTTGCCTTTAGGATTCTGGGGAAGATTCCCAAAAGGATTCGAGTAGTGGAATGCAAAAAATTGCCTATAAGGATTTCTTGATTCCATTCCACTACGTAATGGGACGTAATGGGGTGTTGGTGCGTGAATTCCATTCGATAGCCTGACGGAAAATTGACTCTTTTGGCTAGATAAGATGCACTACACCTAGAAAAAGTGCACAAAGAATGAATTGAATTTATTTTCAATAAACCAAAATAAAGAATGAATAAGTGATCCTCGGATTGATCCCGGCGATAAATATTAGACAGTAATGATTAGATGAAACGCGAAACAGAGGGATCGAGTAGATCGTTATCGACTCCTGAATCGAAATTGATTTTGAGGGCTTTTCCTGAATTTTTTACCTAATACCTAACCTAATTCAAATAGATAAAATAAAAGACAAGAAAAGAACGAATAGCTTTTCTACATCTTATCTTACGATTCCGGGGAATCCCCGGATATTTCCAAACGCGTGACTGCGTATTTTTTTATGCGTACCCCCTTACGATTAAGAGTATCGTATAAGAACTTGTTGTAAGCGGATTTATTGGGGCCTTTCCTCAACAGCGTTAGCCCCCTTTTTTTTGACTATGCCCCATCGATCCCACTATTATTACTCAACATTAGTGGAATATCCGTCATAGAGACAGGAGACATAATTTACATGGATATAGTAAGTCTTGCTTGGGCTGCTTTAATGGTAGTCTTTACTTTTTCTCTGTCCCTCGTAGTATGGGGGCGAAGTGGACTCTAAAGACACTACTACTACTACTAATTGATTGACGTGAAGAATCAAGCTGTATGGATTGTTTTATAGACACATTTTTTTATTAAAAAAAAGCCTTTTTTTATGTTATATATATTCTATTTTATGGATCCATAAAATAGAAAGATATAAAGTATATAATATACAACTTATAAAATAGACAACTTACAATAAGAATAATTGGGAGTATGCTAGCTAGTATGGTAGAAAGCATCTTTCTACCATACTATCGGATCTCATATAATAGATCCCGCTAATTCTCATTCCACTTAAGACGCAAAATTCCAATTAATCCTTCGATTTCTTCAATAGGGGCCTCAAAAAAACAATCAAGTTTCATTCAACTTAATCACTTTGACTCACGGTTTTTACATATATTATAAGTAAAAAGGCAGTAGGAACTAGAATGAAGAGTGCAGTAGCAATAAATGCGAGAATATTGACTTCCATAATCTCAGTGTTTTTTATTTGAATTAGGTAATAATTCGGGATTTAATCCCATAGAGATGACTAGAGATGAGCAAATTTTTACCTGAGAATTCAATGGGATGAATTCAACATCGATGATATTGAATCAGATCAATATCTGAATAAAATATCTGAGCTATCAAATCAATTCATCGTTGAAAAAAAAAAATGGTATAGTATACCATAGGAAAATCTTTGTTTTTTTTTTATTCATACCAAATTCAAAATAGGATTCATGATCCAATTCACACGATTCAATTCAATCGACTTCCTTTCTCTTTTGGATTCTTTTTTCTTATTTATTATTTGATTTTTCGTTCTTTCTTGTTTTTCTATAAATTAGACCCCATTCCTTGGGGATTCATCGGATGAATCCGATGAAATAGTATTTGAATGCTCTTTTCTTTCCGTTTCATTTCCATTGGTTACAAACAAACCAACTCAAACAAACAATAGAAGCTAAATAAAAACGAAGAAGGAGTTAACTACTTTAGTTAATTTGCGTGGCAAAGAAATCAAACAAGTATCCTAAAAAAGTCCTAGTATTATTATACTATTACTTAGACTAGTACTAAGATATAAAAAAGATTGAATCTTCTAGAAAGGTTCACTATGCATAGTTTGTCTTCGACAGTCCTTCTTGTAAAAAAAAAAATGCATTAGAGTTTTTGATCCTTTTTTTTTCATGGTATTGGCTTTTATTTGAGTGATTTTATTCCGTCGGGACTGACGGGGCTCGAACCCGCAGCTTCCGCCTTGACAGGGCGGTGCTCTAACCAATTGAACTACAATCCCCATGAAATCAAGCTATCAAATATACATATATATATACTTGAATTGGATTTCAATTTGGATTACTTTCTAAGGATCGCCGAGGCACGAGGGATATACTGATATATTGATACTTTAATGAGAGCGACTAATAACATATTATTATTTCAGTACTGTCCAAATCGAATGAAAACCCATCTTTAGCGTTCAAAAAAAAGTGTTTTCTTTCTTCGGTTATTATTAGATATTTTATTATCTAATAGAATATATATAATACGATTTTGAAAATCGTAAATTGAGAGTAGAGTTGTTAGGAAAAATTCCTATTTTGCTAACAAAAAAAATGGAAGAGAGTAAGGCTATATCCGAAATTTTTTTAGTCGGTAATATCCGTCATTTTTGACGAAAAAATGAAAAAGTCTATAGCATCTCATGGCGGATCAGTGAATTCTTGGGCCGAGCTGGATTTGAACCAGCGTAGACATATTGCCAACGAATTTACAGTCCGTCCCCATTAACCGCTCGGGCATCGACCCTAGAAGAATCCATTCTAGGCTTAGTTAGAAGCTTCGATCAACTTTTTTTCGTAGTACCCTACCCCCAGGGGAAGTCGAATCCCCGCTGCCTCCTTGAAAGAGAGATGTCCTGAACCACTAGACGATGGGGGCATACGTGCCCAACCGCCATCATATTATATGATACGATGATTATCATATCATAAGTTTTTTTATATTGTCAATATAACGGAAGAGTCTGATTAGAATCGAAAGGTCTTTTTCCCTCGGTCATATAATTTCAAAAGATCTTTTTATTCATGATTTTTTTACTAACTAATTCATTCTAATCGCCATCTAGAAATAGGAAATTCTTGATTCGATACTATAGAGAATAGAATCTTTTTTAATTCAAATAGAGTTCTATATTTATTCATTATTCCCTTCATTAATTCACAAAAAAAGCAAAAAATCAAGGATACTCTATAATATAGAAAGAATATGAAGTCAGGATCCTTAGTTCGATAAAATCGAAATCAATTTCAGTCTTGAAACAATTATTCATTCCAGTTTTATTTTTCAACCCGTATTTCAACCTATACCCTAGAATAATATCTAAAAAAATCCAATTTTTCGTTCCGGAATCACCCACTATCCTCTACTGCTGCGTCTAATGCACATATATTTATTTATTCAATATATATTAATATTAATCTTTCTATATATATCTTAATTTTTATATTATCAAATTATTTATATATTCAAATTAGAAAATATATATATATAATGTATATATATATTTTTATTTTGATATATGATATATATATCATTTATTTTATATATATGATATGGAAATATATCATGGAATATTAATAATAATAAATGG